CCATTTACTATAGAGGTTCCCAGGGAATTCATTAGAGGGATGTTTCCAATAAAAACGGTTTGTTGTTGCATATCTCTACCAGTTTTCCAAATGAATCCCGCAGGGACATATAATTCAGAAGAATATGTGAGGGATTCGTACATAGCATCTCTTTCCTTTATCAGGGGCTCTACCAATTGATATCTTTCCACAAATAATTGAAATTCCGTTTCTTGATCTCTATCTTCAATTTTTGGAAACTTATGAAATTCTTCCAACAAGCCCTGATTAATGAACCTACAAAACCCCTCAAATTGTATCTGACTAAATCCAGGTATGGTGGACATTCCCTCATTTCCATTCCGAAGCATCTTAATCTTACTTTTCCTATTTTTTTTTTGAAAAAATTCTATTATTGCTAGATAAAACCGTATGGTATATGTTTCGATCTAGCAATAATAGAATTTTTATTCTGTTTACTGAATCACATGAAATTTTAGCCAACTCCATATATGTATTTCATACGTATGAACGGAGACGGAGGAATGAAGAGCATTTTTTGACGCAAGTTCGAATTTACGACAGGTACAAATAGAAATAAATTGAGAAAATATTTCTCAAAAAATTATGTCACTTACACTTATGGAGTCTTGTATAGTTGTATAGAATATCCAAATTGCTCCAATTTCTACCTATTATTATGATATTATGATCCAATGCGATGGGATAAAAAAAAAAAAAAAATGGGTTCGGGATTCAATCTACTCTCTATGAATGAGATAAAGACAGAATAATCAGAAAATAATCAGAAGTAGTATAGAGTTTTCTTTTTTTTTTTTAACACACTACATTTTATGTTCCAAGAAAGAATTCGTGGATTCTTTTTGATAGGTCGTGAGTGGAATTTATAGAATACGATTGGATTGTTTAATAGAAATAGACTAAGATAAGAGTAGAATTTTATTCTATTTATTAAGTACATGCCGATACGGTTATCTATTCACCTATCACACCTTTTATTTTATTGTAATTTCACTTGGAATAGGTCACACTCCATCAAAATTCGTCTTTTCTATATATTCAATGAAAAATTGAAACACGACGATTCTTTATAGGGATATGTGCACAAGAGAGATACCTAGCTTGGTATCCAGATACCCATTTCTGTTCGGGGGTTTACATATACACATATATGTTGTTATAATGGAAATGGAAAAGAATTTCTTTATTGAAAATAATGAATACTCATTAGTTTAGTCATAAATCCATTGAATTTTCTTATGCCATTCAAGGAAACACAATTTCATTATCCAATAAAAAATAAGAATTTCTTTTTCAAAAAAGATAAGTATAATAGGATTCAAGATAAAAAAGAGAGAGTTACTTTTAGTATTTAGTAATAGAAAATGGATCAAAATATTATCTATTTTGGATCGCTTTTGTTTTGGCGGCATGGCCAAGTGGTAAGGCGGGGGACTGCAAATCCTTTATCCCCAGTTCAAATCCGGGTGTCGCCTTCTCAAAAAAAATGTTTGGATTTCTTATCCTGTCGATCTAATTCGAGAAATTGGAGCGGAGCAAAAAAAGCAACGTATCGCGACTCCGTCTGGTATTAAATTAGGTCGGATACGCTGATGGGAAATCCTTTTAGGGGTTTTGGAAAGGCCCTAAAAGAGTTTGCTTTGTATCCAGCAGACTCGCGAGAGGCTATGAATGTTCAGACATGCAATCAGAATGGTTGGTCTATTCTTACCTCTTATAAGTATAGGGTAAAGGTCAAAGTTGAAAAAAAAAAAGAAGAATATATGTAGTAATAGTGGTAATAGGTTCTACCAATCCTTTCACTGAAAGAAAGACAATAAGCTTAGATCAAATAGGAAATAGAGTGATAAATAGTTATCTATCTTGAATAGTATATTTTTATGTTTTTTGCTTAGGAAAGAAGGGTATAAAATAAAAACAAACAAAACAATAGGTCTTATTATTCTTACATGCTTCATTAGAAGCATTCCTTTTCTATTTCCAAAGAAAAGGCATGTGTATCATCATCTTTATACTTAATGATTCCTGATTCGACCAGAAATCTGAAAATATATACTATACCTGTTATGAGTGTATTCATGTAATTGGTTTGGTTCATCAATAGTCTTAAATCCAAATCCTATTTTGACTCTGTGCCATTGATTCCACTATGATGATTAATCAATAATAGAAAAATTCCTTCATCGAAATAGGGGACATAATTCACATGGATATAGTAAGTCTCGCTTGGGCTGCTTTAATGGTAGTCTTTACATTTTCCCTTTCGCTTGTAGTATGGGGAAGGAGTGGACTCTAGGGCTGGGAGCACTACTAATTGAGTAATCGATTGCTCAACCAAACTATATCAATTCTTTATTGATCGTTTTGCGAAGGCTTCAAAAAAAAAGTATACACTACTAACTAGTGTGGTAGAAAGAACTATATCTATATTCTATATATAGTATAGTTCTTTCTACCACACTAGTTCAGATACTTACTAAGATACTTTGGATTCTAGCCCGATCATTTCATTGAAGACTTAGAGTTTTAATCCCTTGCTTTCATTTCTTGAATCATTAATAAAAACTAAGAATTCCAATTTGATTCCAATTAATCATTTTGGCTGACTGTTTTTACGTAGATAATAAGTAAAAAAGCAGTAGGAACTAGAATGAACAGTGCAGTAGCAATAAGTGCGAGAATATTGACTTCCATAATATAATAATCTAATCTTTATTTTTTTTTTTCGCAATAACTCGGGATCTAATCCCATAGAGATGATAAATTTGACTCCTGTAAATTCAATGGGATGAATTGACATCCTGATGATACCTAATCAGATCACTATTATGAATAACAATATCTGATCTATCAAATCAATTCATTGTCAAGAATTCAATTCAATAGTATAACATAGGAAGATCTTTTATCCATACTCAATCCAAAATGGTATTTTGGATTGAGTCGGAAATACCCATTATTAGGTTTTCATCTTTCTTTTCTATAACCTATCATCTTCCTTATACAACTCTCCTACTTATACATACAATTATTACATATAATTATGAGGTATCATATGACGGGTATTCTCTGGGTCATACACAGATCCAAACAGTATAAGTGAAACGGAAAAAAGAAATCTTAAGTCAAAAAATCGAATATTCCAACAAATTTCATTTTCTAATACTAATAAAAGAAAAAGACACTGCTTGGTCAGTCTTTTATTTTATGAATATCCTCTTTGGACGTATACATCCAAAATTCAGTATGCGATTTGAATGAGAATGAAATAGATTGTTTTCCATTAGTATTACTAATGGAAGATACCCCAAAAAAGCCGAAATTAGAAAGGATGTGCTTTAACCTGAAAAGCATTCTGCCGAAGTAATGAAATGAAAAGTTAAGTATCTCTTCCACTTAAAATACTGAATGGAATTGATAGTATGAATATAGCAATACTACCGATTGTACCAATCTACATATGTCTCTCCCTTATCAATCAGTACTAGTGGAAGAAATGGAAATTCCCGTATTTGTCTGATGACAAATGCAGAACAAAATCAAAAGAAATCAAAATTCTCTCCCGCACCGGGATTTTGCTCCCCGTCTTCCCTTTCGCAAAAAATAGAGAAATGAATTGAGAAATTCATCGGATCCTAGTTCGGGACTGACGGGGCTCGAACCCGCAGCTTCCGCCTTGACAGGGCGGTGCTCTGACCGATTGAACTACAATCCCAACGAGGTGTATAGCATACATATTCATATGGTTTCATAAGAACATTCTACTTTTTATGTTGTACGGATTATAAGTAACTAATGATTACCCATTTTTAACAATCAAATAAAAAATAAACCTTTCAATGAGACAAAGTTGACCCTTTCTCTTTTTTTCTACGGATCGGTCATTTCTTTTCTGTAGAACAAATTGGTTCTATCATACTCATGTCATGGAGCGGTGCATTTTTGGGCCGAGCTGGATTTGAACCAGCGTAGACATGTCGCCAACGAATTTACAGTCCGTCCCCATTAACCGCTCGGGCATCGACCCAGGAAGAATTCCTTCTAGGCTTATTGATAATCCACGATCAATTTCCTTTTGAAGTACCCTACCCCCAGGGGAAGTCGAATCCCCGCTGCCTCCTTGAAAGAGAGATGTCCTGAACCGCTAGACGATGGGGGCATATCCGCCCGACCGTCATAATACTATGATGATAGTATGAACAGTTTTTTGGAATTGTCAATATAATCGAATGGTATGGCTAGATATGAATAGTCTTTCTATTTTATGATTCTATAGAATTGTAACATTTTTGTGTTTGTTTGTTTGATGCTTCATGAATGAAGCATCCCATACTATTCGATATAATGAAAGGGAGTATAGGATTGCTTCAGTTCAGGCAATGATTGATCCGACAGAAAAGGGATAGTGAGGGTAAAATATCATTTCATTTTCTTCAATTTTCACTCATTGATTCGTTTCTCGTTCAGATGAAATAAAATATAATATGTCTATCACTATCTCACACTAAGATTGAATAGGGCCCTTTTAACTCAGTGGTAGAGTAACGCCATGGTAAGGCGTAAGTCATCGGTTCAAATCCGATAAAGGGCTTTTTCATGAAACTCAAGCCTTAGTCTTTGTTTTTCAGCAGAGAATAGAGATATTGTTATTGTTGAGTTGATATAAAAAAAGGTAAGTGGACCTGACCCATTGAATCATGACTATATTGGCTATTCTGATATTTAAATTCGATATATATAGTAAGAAATTGGAGAAGCGATCTTTTTTTCCTCGAACCACACAAGAATTTGTCGATATTTCTGATTTTTTATTTCTTCTTGTTAATGGATGCTCCACAGGAATAAATCGCCATTATTTTTCAATACATATAAAAAAGTATATTATATATATATATATTTTTATATATTCTATTCTATTTTATATTATATAATATTAATATATTTTATATTTCGAAAATCTATCCATATCTTTCCTTGAT